ACTGAGCTATCCCGGCCATTGGTGATACGAGGATTTAAAGTCCTCTACCAATTGAGCTACGAGGATTTACAGTCCTCTGCTCTACCAACTGAGTTATCCCGGCCATTGGTGATACGAGGATTTACAGTCCTCCGCTCTACCAATTGAGCTACGAGGATTTAAAATCCTATGCCAAGAACCAGATTTGAACTGGTGAGACAAGGATTTACAGTCCTCTGCTCTACCAATTGAGCTATCCCGGCCATTACCGAAGTATCATCCTTATAATACTAGATGACTTAGGTCTATGTCAAGTAAAAGAAATGCAAAAGTAGTAAATGAAAAAAGTTTTGGACCGGGAATTTCTTGGATCTTCGAACAGAAGACTTTCTAAGTTTTAAAATGAAAAATGATATAGATTATAAATAATTCAAATCGATCTTTCTTTCTCATTTGTACGTGTATGATATATCCCACAAGACTTGTATATAATAAGAAAATAAATTATAGTTTGTAAAAGCGTAGGATGAATAAAAAAAGATAATAAATTCTTGAATAACTAAAAAAAGGGGAAGGTGTTAAACTGGGGAGTAGAGTTGGGGATAGAGGGACTTGAACCCTCACGATTTTAAAAGTCAACGGATTTTCATCTTACTATAAATTTCATTGTTGTCAGTATTGACATGTAGAATGGGACTCTATCTTTATTCTCGTCCGATTAATAAGTTTCACCAAGGATCTATCAGACTATGAAGTGAATCATTTGATCAACACAAGGTAGTGAACTCCATTTGTTAGAACAGCTTCCATTGAGTCTCTGCACCTATCCCTTTTTCTCGCTTTCTAAACTCTGGTTTGTTCGCGTAAACCAGGATTTGGCTCAGGATTGCCCGTTGTTAATTCCAGGGTTTCTCTGAATTTGAAAGTTATCACTTAGTAGGTTTCCATACCAAGGCTCAATCCAATTAAGTCCGTAGCGTCTACCAATTCCGCCATATCCCCTTTTTTGCTTTGAGATTAGGATCTCATTATGATGTCTTTCCACTTTTTCTTATGCCGAAATCTTGGCATTCATTACATATAGATACTTATTTTATTTCTTTGGTATCTTCTTTCATTTTTTTTTAGCCCCGTCCATATTGATTTAGTCTAATCAACAAAGATTCTATCATTTTTGTATTTGCAATTCAATATGGTTATATATTACATAACATATATATGTTCTTTATTTTCTCATCTTTGTCTTAAATTTGAATAAATAGTCGAACGTTCGATTCTTTTTTTTTTTTTTTTTACTTCCATGAAAAGAAATTTATGATTATTATGGAAACTTAGAATTCTACAATGTGCAATGGAAAAAGATTATAAGTCTACTTCGTAGATTTGAAATTCGAATAATTCTAAAAAAATTCTATTCGAATATTCATTTCGAATATTAATTCGAATAATTCTATAATATTAGAAATAAAAAGACAAAAAGTATAAAATAATAATAATAGCATGGGGTTAGAACAAAAAAAACAAGAATTTCAAATTAAGATATCATTTAACTAATAAAAAAAAAAAAAGATTTCTTATCTAATTAAGATTTTCTTATTTAGAAACTAATGAAATAAAAATTAGAAAGTCGATATATTGTTATATTCTATTAATTAATTAAGGTTATGTTTTCTTTATTTAATGATAGTCACTATTTATTTGAACTATATTCTGTTCTAGAATATATAGAATATGATTAATTCTAAATAGATAAGGAAAAATATGAATAGAATAGTTAATTGATAAGATCTAGTAGTTTAGTGAATTTGTATGCATGCGCTATTTTATTTGAGCCCGCTTAGCTCAGAGGTTAGAGCATCGCATTTGTAATGCGATGGTCATCGGTTCGATTCCGATAGCCGGCTTTTCCATATTTTTTCGTTTTTTTACATTATTTTTAATGTACTTTCAAAATCAAAGAAGATTGAAAAGACTTCTTTCACCTTTTTCCAAGAGTTACCACGCCATTTATATTATGTCATATAAACTTCCATATAGGAATATATATTGGGTAAAAGGGTTAGATCTTTGCAAAATAAATAAAGAAAATAAAGGAAAATTTTTGTGATTTATTTTATTTATATTGTATATACAATAAAAAAAATCTGTATATTGAGAAGAATATATCTTCTGACTCTTTGTATTCCAATAGTTTATTGGAGTGGATTTCACGTCATTTATCATTATCATTTAGTTCAGTTTTAATTTTGTTTAGTTTTGTACAATTTCAATAAAAAAGGAGTCTTTATGTCACGTTACCGAGGGCCTCGTTTTAAAAAAATACGCCGTCTGGGGGCTTTACCGGGACTAACTAGTAAAAGGCCTAGGGCAGGAAGCGATCTTAGAAACCAATCACGAGCCGGAAAAAAATCTCAATATCGTATTCGTTTAGAAGAAAAACAAAAATTGCGTTTTCATTATGGTCTTACAGAACGCCAATTACTTAAATATGTTCGTATCGCCGGAAAAGCCAAGGGGTCAACGGGTCAAGTTTTATTACAATTACTTGAAATGCGTTTGGATAACATCCTTTTTCGATTGGGTATGGCTTTGACTATTCCTCAAGCGCGCCAATTAGTTAACCATGGACATATTTTAGTTAATGGTCGTATAGTTGATATACCAAGTTATCGCTGCAAACCCCGAGATATTATTACAGTGAAGGATGAACAAAACTCTAGAACTTTGGTTCAAAATCTTCTTGATTCATCTGCCCCCGAGGAATTGCCAAACCATCTGACTCTTCACACATTCCAATATGAAGGGTTAGTCAATCAAATAATAGATAGGAAATGCGTCGGTTTGAAAATAAATGAATTGCTTGTCGTAGAATATTACTCTCGACAGACTTAATAAACCTAACTGAAGTAAAAAAAATAACTAAAAACAAGAGTTGGGACAACTCCCCTTTGCCCTCTTTTTTTATTAAAAATAAAAAGGCACAAGGTAAGGGATTTTGTCAGGGAATCTTTTTCCTATTCATGTATCATAGATTGGTAGGGAGGTTTGGATCCCTTGTTTGCTCTTCCCAGCATTTTCCATATCAAAGAAATGTAGATTTTATATCTATTCTTTTTGATTTGATACATTGTGGTCAATCACGTAAGATTGGTGAATTAGTTGAAAGTACGGAAAGAGAGGGATTCGAACCCTCGGTAAACAAAAGTCTACATAACAGTTCCAATGTTACGCCTTCAACCACTCGGCCATCTCTCCGACATCAGGATTATGACTGAGTACCTGGGTGAATAGCGAGTTATTCGTCGTTTTTTAGATTATGGTTAATAGATACCTTTTTTGACCGGAAAAATTTGGAAGTAGATAAAATATTTTTTTATTTTAACGAGTCCGCTTTTATGTTAGTTCGTACTATAAAATAAAATTCCTTTGTTTGTGAGAAAATTTTCTCACAAAAGAAAAGGTAAAGGAAATAAAAAGAGTTATTGACTGGATTACTACCTATGCCAAGATCGCGTATAAACGGAAATTTTATTGATAAAACCTTTACAATTGTAGCCGATATCTTATTACGAGTCATTCCGACAACTTCCGGAGAAAAAGAGGCATTTACTTATTACAGAGATGGTGCGATTTGATTATCATTATTTTTTTTTTTTTTTTTTTTTTTTTCTCGCCGATTTGGAATAGAAAGAAAAACGAGTATTGAAAAAAATCTACGCTTTTGAAGGTGAAGTTTATAATATAAAAAAAGCAATCCCTTCTGTCATGTATCCACGATTAATGCAGCCTTAGATGCTTCAATTGTGAATTCTAGTATTGAGCAAAAGGTTTTTACCTATGGTTCCTGTATTACAGATCAATCCTACTACACTAATACAATATACGAATAGGAGGCACAGGGGAAGAAGCACTACGCCGAGAAATCAACAACACGAAAACTTTATTCAAAATGATTCCTTTTCTTTCTTCTTTGGGATTGGGACTAATTAAAATGGTTGGAACAATAAACATCCATCTCGTTCGTACTTTGGATACCCGTATAACCATTGAAGACTGTTGAAGTGACTAATTCCTGGAAATTTAGGAGCGTTGAGAACAAAGAAATTTTGAGAGTTTCCTTTTTTATTTTTATCTAGCATGAACCCACTTGGTAGTAAGAAAAGATCTTTTGCAAGAAGGTTGGCTAGGGATTTCTTGTAAAAACATTAGCCCCGCTTAGTTCATAATGACATAAAATTTTTTCCATATATTTATTATTTTCATTATGCACCTAAAGGAGGAGCCGTATGAGATGAAAATCTCACATACGGTTCTGAAACGGAGAATTCGTTAAAGCGAATGACGACCGTAACGGATGTCGGCTCAATCTGAAGGAAATTATGCGGAAGCATTACAGAATTATTATGAAGCTATGCGACTAGAAATTGACCCCTATGATCGAAGTTATATACTCTATAATATAGGCCTTATCCACACAAGTAATGGGGAACATACCAAAGCTTTAGAATATTATTTTCGGGCATTAGAACGAAACCCCTTTTTACCACAAGCTTTTAATAATATGGCTGTGATCTGTCATTACGTGCGACTATCTCCACTATAGAAAAAAGGAACGAACAGCTAGTCAATGAAATACTAGAAACAAAAAAAAGGGCTTTCTACATAAGCATCGTCCAAAACGATTTTTTATCAGCTGTAGCAAATAAATAAACTTCATAGATCGAAATATGAAGTGAAGACTAGATATGCCTAAATACTTTCTTCTATGGATAAAAAAAGATTTAATTGATAGAGGAAGCACCGTAAAGATCAATTGGAAAGGTTTTGGACCGATACAACAAGAGCTGTTTATTTATATCATAATATGAGATAAATCTTAGGAATCTACTTATGTAATAGAGCGGATCCCCTAAGGTATTGAGCAGCGGTGTAGCATCAGATCCTAAAGACAGTAAGTCTTTTTATTTTTTTATGAAGTATGAAAAAAAGTCTTTTTCAAAGATTCTATATAAATTTTTATA